AATTTTCAAAATTGGATCTATGTCCAAGGGATCACACCTACCAAGAAAAAGTATTTTGTTTTGGTTCGGCCCGTAATCCCATATGAAATAAGGGATGGTATAAATTTAGCAACGCTTTTCCCTCAGGATCTGTTGAAGGAAAAGGATAATGTGGAACTTCGAGTTGTCAATTATATCCTTTATGGAAATGGCAAACCTATTCGGGGAATTTCTGACAGAAGTATTCAATTAGTTCGGACTTGTTTTGTAGTGAATTGGGATCAAGACAAAATAAATTCTTCTATTGAAGAGGCCCGTGCTTACTTTGTTGAAGTAAAGACAAATGGTATAATTCGAGATTCCCTAAGAATCCATTTTGTGAAATCCACTATTTCGTATACCGGAAGAATAAGAAAAAGGAATGATCTGTCAGGTTCAGGATTTTTTTCTGATAATGGATTAGATCGTACCAATATCAATCCGTTTTATTTCATTTATTCAAAAACAAGACTTCAACAATCATTTAGTCAAAATGAAGGAACTGTTCGTACATTCTTGAATAGAAATAAGGAATGCCAATCTTTTCTAATTTTGTCATCATCCAATTGTTTTCGAATGAGCCCAGTCAAGGGTGTAAAATATCACAAAGAATCAATTAAAAAAGATCCCCGAATTCCAATTAGGAATTCGTCGGGTCCTTTAGGAACAGCCCTTCCAATTGTGAATTTTTATTTATTTTACCGTTTAATAACCCATAATCCTATTTTGGTAACTAACTATTTGCAACTTAAACACAATTTTCAAGTACTTAAATATTATCTAATCGATGAAAATCGAAGAATTTTGAATCCCGATCCATGTAGTAACATCATTTTGAATCCATTCAAATTGAATTGGTATTGTCTTCATCACAATTATTGTGAAGAGACATCTACAAAAATAAGTCTTGGACAATTTCTTTGTGAAAATGTATGTATAGCCAAAAATGGAACAAACTTAAAGTCGGGTCAAATTCTAATTGTTCAAGTGAATTCTGTAGTAATAAGATCAGCTAAGCCCTATTTGGCCATCCCTGGAGCAACTGTTCATGGCCATTATGGGGAAATCATTTACGAAGGAGATACCTTAGTTACATTTCTATATGAAAAATCAAGGTCTGGTGATATAACGCAGGGTCTTCCAAAGGTGGAACAAGTCTTAGAAGTTCGTTCGATTGAGTCAATATCGATGAATCTAGAAAAGCGGATTTCTAATTGGAACGAAAGTATAACAAGAATTCTTGGAATTCCGTGGGGATTCTTGATTGGCGCGGAGCTCACTATAATACAAAGTCGTATCTCTTTGGTTAATAAGATCCAAAAGGTTTATCGATCTCAAGGGGTGCAGATCCATAATAGGCATATAGAAATTATTGTACGTCAAATAACATCAAAAGTCTTGGTTTCAGAAGATGGAATGTCTAATGTTTTTTTACCCGGAGAACTAATTGGGTTGTTGCGAGCGGAACGAACGGGGCGTGCTTTGGAAGAAGTGATCTGTTACCGAGCTATTTTATTGGGGATAACAAGAGCATCTCTGAATACTCAAAGTTTTATATCCGAAGCGAGTTTTCAAGAAACTGCTCGAGTTTTAGCAAAAGCTGCTCTCCGGGGCCGTCTCGATTGGTTGAAAGGCCTAAAAGAAAACGTTGTTCTGGGGGGGATGATACCCGCCGGTACCGGATTCAAAGGATTAGTACACCACTCAAGGCAACATAAGAACAGCCCTTTGAAAACAAAAAAGAAGAATCTATTCGAGGGGGAAATGAAAGATATTTTGTTTTACCACAGAGAATTATTTGATTTTTGTGTTTCAAAGAATTTCCATGATACATCAAAACAATGATTTATGGAATTTTATTATTTTTAAGAACAGATTTTTCCTTATCTGTATTTATTACGGTCATTTAATTTAGTAATAATAATAATAGTAATAAAGATAACAACGAAAAGAAAGGAATTAATGGTTTGGATTGTGTATCAATGGCCAATCCGCGATAGAAGAAAGGGTTCCATCGGAACAATTTTTTATTTTTTAGGATACCTCATCTCTTTAAAAAAAAAGAGGAAGTGTGGGGAGAAATGACAAGAAGATATTGGAACATAAATTTGGAAGAGATGATGGAAGCGGGAATTCATTTTGGCCATGGTACCAGGAAATGGAATCCTAGAATGTCACCTTATATCTCTGCAAAGCGTAAAGGTATTCATATTACAAATCTTACTAGAACTGCTCGTTTTTTATCAGAAGCTTGTGATTTAGTTTTTGATGCAGCAAGTATAGGAAAACAATTTTTAATTGTTGGGACAACAAATAAAGCAGCTGATTCAGTAGCATTGGCTGCAATAAAGGCTCGGTGTCATTATGTTAATAAAAAATGGCTTGGGGGTATGTTAACGAATTGGTCTACTACAAAAACGAGACTTCATAAGTTCAGGGACTTGCGAGTGGAACAAAAGTCGGGGAGACTGGCCCGTGTTCCGAAGAGAGATGCAGCCATGTTGAAGAGACAATTATCTCACTTGCAAACATATCTGGGTGGGATTAAATATATGAAAGAATTACCTGATATTGTAATCATCGTTGATCAGCAAGAAGAATATATGGCCCTTCGAGAATGTATTACTTTGGGAATTCCAACGATTTGTTTAATCGATACAAATTGTGACCCCGATCTCGCAGATATTTCGATTCCAGCCAACGATGACGCTAGAGCTTCAATCCGATTAATTCTCACCAAATTAGTATTCGCAATTTGTGAGGGTCGTTCTAGCTATATAAGAAATCCTTGATTCATAATAAAAGAAAAAAAGACTTCGTGAACTCTAGAATTCGAAATTCTAATATAATTAGAATATAGTAGACGTAGAATCGGTTATTATTCCTGAATCTCAAAAAAGATTCAAAAAAGATATAAAAAAACTGGGCATATTCTGTGATTAGTTGGTATCCAAAATATACGATTCAAGTATACAAGTTGAGAAAGAAATGGAAAAGGTTGAATCAAAATAATTTCTTTTAAAGCTATATTTTTGTTAGAGGACAATATGAATTTTCTATCATGTTCAATTAATACACTAAAAGGATTATACGATATATCCGGTGTGGAAGTAGGCCAACATTTCTATTGGCAAATAGGGGGTTTCCAAGTCCATGGTCAAGTACTTATTACTTCTTGGGTTGTAATTGCTATCTTATTAGGTTCAGCCACTATAGCTGTTCGGAATCCACAAACCATTCCGACTAACGGTCAGAATTTCTTCGAATATGTTCTTGAATTCATTCGAGACGTGAGCAAAACTCAGATTGGAGAAAAACATCGTCCTTGGGTTCCTTTTATTGGGACTATGTTTCTATTTATTTTTGTTTCTAATTGGTCAGGAGCTCTTTTACCTTGGAAAATAATACAGTTACCTCATGGGGAGTTAGCCGCACCCACGAATGATATAAATACTACTGTTGCTTTAGCTTTACTCACGTCAGTGGCATATTTCTATGCCGGTCTTACAAAAAAAGGATTCGGTTATTTTGGTAAATACATTCAACCAACTCCAATTCTTTTACCTATTAACATATTAGAAGATTTCACAAAACCTCTATCACTTAGTTTTCGACTTTTCGGAAATATATTAGCGGATGAATTAGTTGTTGTTGTTCTTGTTTCTTTAGTACCTTCAGTCGTTCCTATACCTGTCATGTTCCTTGGATTATTTACAAGTGGTATTCAGGCTCTTATTTTTGCAACTTTAGCCGCAGCTTATATAGGCGAATCCATGGAGGGTCATCATTAATTAGTTTTCTAAAGAGTCTTTTTTTTAGCTTAGACTTAGCCCAAGGTATGGGTGGCTCAAGATAATCTACTTAGGGAACATAAATATACAAATACCATATAAGGTAATATAAGGTAATAGAATATTAGAGAATTGAAAAAAGGGGGGGATTGGTTAGGCTAAAGGGGTCGAATTAGGTATACGTGATCTAATGGCTATAAGTCAACTCTTGTAGATGTTTCGAAGAATGATTCTAGAATCCAATTGAATCGAAGATAGAATAGTTGGTTTACGTTGTGGAAGAAACACATGTATATTTGATATTAGATATTGACTAGTTATATATGAACCAATATTTCATTTGCCCTACTTGAATTTCGATGAGGATACCAAGAAAAATCCTTCTCTTTCATTTATGACTGTGAATTGAATAAATAAACAGATAAAATCAAGAAAGAACTTGAAGAATTCAAAGAAAAGAATCGTTAGAAAGAAAGAAATGGAAAAACTCAAGTTGTATGGATTCAGAAAGATTCCACGAATAGGAAAATATGAAGTCTTTCTGATGATCTGATGGTTCAATAATATTATTTTAATACGGAGTTCTTAGTTACTTCGACTGGATGAATCTTAGCGATGGAATAATGAAGTAATAATTCATTGGTCGATTGTATCATTAACTATTTCTTTTTTTTTGCGAGGAACTTATTATGAATCCATTGATTTCTGCCGCTTCCGTTATTGCTGCTGGATTGGCTGTAGGGCTTGCTTCTATTGGACCTGGAATTGGTCAAGGTACTGCTGCGGGCCAAGCTGTAGAAGGTATTGCGAGACAGCCCGAGGCAGAGGGAAAAATACGAGGTACTTTATTGCTTAGTCTGGCTTTTATGGAAGCTTTAACAATTTATGGACTGGTTGTAGCATTAGCGCTTTTATTTGCGAATCCTTTTGTTTAATTTGAGAAATCTGAAAAATACGTATTTTTCAGATTTCCTTGAACTTGTCGCTTGCTTTTTCGCATTATATCAAGATTTCGCTTCTACAATTACTTATTCGTTAGTTAAGAAAATAACCCATGGGGAAGGACTGATTTGAGGATACGGAATTGGCGTTACCGACTCGCTTTCTTCCTTCCCCTTCTTAGTTCAACGGAAACCCCTTTAGTTTAAGAAGTGTTGCAATAAACAAGGTATTTCGCAATTGACATAAAAC